CTTGTTCAACACTATACTTTGATTCTGCCCTTCTAAAAGGAACATCAGCTCTCACAATTCCGTCTTCATCTACCAAAACTACCGGAAATGTTTCAAAAAAAGTAGGCATACGACGTACAAAAAGCTCGCGCCCTTCTTTATCTCTAAAGACGGGGTGTCCTAACCATCCAACAGCAATTCCATCCCCATTGTCCATTGAGCCTGCTCTGAATAATCCCCCTTTTGCCGGATTATTACCAATATAATCATAAAAAGCTAATTTTTCGGGAATTTTAGACCAAGCTTCCGATAAACTAAGATTTTCGGCTAGCCCGGCACTAACTCTTCGATATATTTCTTGCTGAAAGTATCCCTGATCCCACTGATAACGAGTAGGACCAAATAATTCGATTGGGGTAGTTGCTGAACCATACCACATAGTTCCAGCAACAACAAAAGCTGCAAAAAAAACAGCAGCGATACTACTGGAAAGTACAGTTTCAATATTGCCCATACGTAATCCTTTGTATAGACGTTGAGGCGGACGGACACTAAGATGGAATAGGCCAGCTAATATGCCCAAAGTACCCGCTGCAATATGATGAGAGGCTATTCCTCCCGGAACAAAAGGATCAAAACCTTCCGCGCCCCACGCTGGATTTACAGATTGTACTTTTCCAGTTAGTCCATAAGGATCGGACACCCATATTCCAGGACCATACAAACCTGTTACATGAAATGCACCAAAGCCAAAGCAAGCTACCCCTGAGAGAAATAAATGAATTCCAAAGATCTTGGGCAAATCCAAAGAAGGTTTTCCCGTACGTTCATCACAGAATATTTCTAGGTCCCAATATACCCAATGCCAGATAGCTGCCAAGAAGCACAAGCCGGAAAACACTATATGTGCCCCTGCCACACCTTCATAACTCCAAATACCCGGATTTGTTATAGTTCCTCCTGAAATACTCCAACCACCCCACGAATTGGTTATTCCTAAACGAGTCATGAAGGGTATAACGAACATACCTTGTCTCCACATTGGATCAAGAACGGGATCAGAGGGATCAAAAACTGCTAATTCGTATAAAGCCATCGAACCAGCCCAACCAGAAACTAGAGCTGTATGCATTATATGAACAGAAAGCAATCGACCGGGATCATTCAATACGACAGTATGAACACGATACCAAGGCAAACCCATGGAAATACCTCTTTATCAAAGAAAAATAGACACTATGTCACTTTATTTTATCGCGTTGGAAAAGACTATATCTATATATACTATGTACCTAACCTTTTCAGTAGATTCTGTATCAGAAAGGATTAATATTTATTCCATTGAAAATAACGGAACAATTTTGTTCGTAAGAACAAAGAGAAGCAGATCTATTCTATACCCGATAAGTACCAATACGCAATGGGAGGATTGGTCCCATTTTTGGGGAACGAATGGATAGATACTTGTTTATCATTCGAACGATCGATTTCTTCGTTCAAATTTTTTCTTTATTCATTCTGTCTTACTCTATAAACTTTCCAATCTATGTATCAAATAGAATAAAGAGAAAAAAGGGATGAAGACAATAAACCATTGATTGTTACGTTTCCATATTAAAGTGAAGTATAGTACTAAATTTTTTTCTTTAATTTAATGCCCATTGGTGTTCCAAAAGTACCTTTTCGGAGTCCTGGAGAGGAAGATGCGGTTTGGGTTGACGTATAGTGCGACTTGTCAGACATATTGGGTCATATGGGATTTACCCGTTCTCTCCCCTGATCGAGATATCCTCTGTTTCGCCCAAGAGATATTGTATTGAGTGAAGCATCAATCAATCATTCGGAGCGTGAAGTGCAATTAGATCAATTTATTTTATATTGGGGATCAATATTATAAATTTATAAGAATTTATGGTTTACTTGGACTGATAAAATAAAGTATCCAGGCTCCGTTCAGAAAATACCAAATCAATAACAAATTGTTAATATAATATATGTACGATTACCACTTGTATCATAAATGATTCTTATACCTACTATTACTTTATACCCACTATTACTATAGTAGTGATAGTAGTGATCCCAAATTGCCAACCAACGGAATAGTATGATGAATACATCAAATAGTTTTGGGAAAGCAAGACACGAAATTAACTAAAAAAAAGAAGTCATAACAAAAAAATGGTACTGAGACCATTTGTCCTATATGTGCAAATAGAATTCGGACAGATCTTTTCCCGGGGTAGACCATGAACCTAAAAGAATTGAAAGGGCCCATTCAGGAACAAGACAATGACATCGTGATTTTAATATCGATGAAACAATACATCAATGATAGGTTAGTTTAATAAGTTCAGTAATCTCTTTTTTTTTTTTTAGAGGGAAGGGAGCCAAAACTCATCTCGTTTTTTTTAATAGAAGACCTTTCATTAAAAAAACCTGTTACATAAAAAAAAAAAGAAATAAAACTGGAATCGACACATTGATTCTTTTTTTTTTCGCAATTTTTTTTGAACCGTATGCATCCAAAGGTGCACGTACGGTTCCTAAGGGATGCAATTTTTTCCTTAGAGATACAATTTTGTCCTAATCAACCGACTTTATCGAGAAAGATTACTTTTTTTAGGCCAAGAGGTTGATAGCGAGATCTCAAATCAACTTGTTGGTCTCATGGTATATCTCAGTATAGAAGATGATACTAGGGATCTTTATTTGTTTATAAACTCTCCCGGCGGATGGGTAATACCAGGAATAGCCATTTATGATACTATGCAATTTGTGCCACCTGATGTGCATACAATATGCATGGGATTAGCCGCGTCAATGGGATCTTTTATTCTGGTCGGAGGAGAAATTACCAAACGTCTAGCATTCCCTCACGCTTGGCGCCAATGAGTTTTTATTTGATTGAAAAAAAAAAGAAGACTATGCCTTCGCCATATTGATTATAAAAGAAAATTATAAGTAATAATAGCATGGCACTTCGAGTTCGATATGAGCAAACCATTATTGTTTTTTCATAACATGAGATTTTGTATCGAGATAGTAGTATGAAATAAAGGTTATTTCCGATTTGATCTTATGTGTCGGGAGTACATTTCAGCGTCACAAACCACTTTTCTTCCACACCAGAAGTCTCTTTCTGATACTTATGCTATGAAAGAAAGAGTACGAAAATGAAAAAAAAAAAGATCATTTTTTACTTATTTGATCGTATCAAAAAGAAACTTTGGGATTGCTAAATCACAGACGAGATAAATATATAAAGTAACAGAACCATCATAGTATTCTTTTTTACTTCTACGAAGGGAAGGGTGGTAAATGGATCATTCAACGATCTGGATTAGATGAATTCTATTTCTTTATTCGATAGAATAGAAGAGAAGAAAAAGTCAATTCCATTGCGGAGCCGTATGCAATGAACAAAAGATGCCTGTACGGTTGTTCAATTCTATTTGATTTTTTTTCTTGTTATTTCTTTATCCCCTACTTTAGTTTAGCCCAATCATGCGAGATAGAAGAACCGTTCATGATGTTATATCAATATCATCAGGGTTATGATTCACCAACCTGCTAGTTCTTTTTATGAGGCGCAAGCAGGGGAATTTATCCTGGAAGCGGAAGAACTACTGAAACTTCGCGAAACCCTAACAAAGGTTTATGTACAAAGAACGGGCAACCCTTTATGGGTTGTATCCGAGGATATGGAAAGGGATGTTTTTATGTCAGCAACAGAAGCCCAAGCTCATGGCATTGTTGATCTTGTAGCGGTCGAAAATGAAAATACTGGGGATTTCATATAAATCTATTTTATTTCAAACCATAATTCAAATTTTCTGTGATTTGATATTGAATAGAAATAATTCATGATGATCAATCATCAGGTTAAGATCGATCTAAACCAACCCATTTTATTTTATTCTATATATACATATATATACATACGACATGCCAACTATTAAACAACTTATTAGAAACACAAGACAGCCAATAAGAAATGTTACAAAATCTCCCGCTCTTAGAGGATGTCCTCAGCGTCGAGGAACATGTACTAGGGTGTATGTGCGACTCGTTCAGATCATAAGTTCGGACAAATGAGACAATTTTTTCAGTATCAATGACCCGTACCAATGAATAGGATAGATAGAGAAGATCTATCATATACCCATATTGTATATGGAATTTATGGTTTCCATTGGTGCAAATCCAATCATCTAGATTTGAAATAAGAAGCAATTCCCCATTGGTAGCAAATGGTTATCCATTAAGCGGAGGAAATGGTATCATAAGAAGCAAAAAGGTTATGCTCCTTTTCTTGAAAGAACGGACTAACAGGGTCAGCTACCTAGCCAACTTTCATAATTAAATGCCGTCACTGTATGGATAACTCTTTTTGTGAAAAGAGCTATTACTGTAGATAGGTAGAGCCAAAGAGTGTGAACTATACAAGTTAACAATAACATTTGATTAAATGAAAGAAGAGGCTCCGGTGTATAGAGAGGACCTCACCGTTTAAGAGGTAACCATAGAAACGATGGAACCCACTATTTTTTTTTTTTATTTTTATTTAGTATCGTTCTAATTTCTTATTTCCAGTGAAATAACTGGAAGGAATAGAATACAAAATCGTGGTTGGGAAGGTCATAGTAGCAAAAGCCATTGGAATTGATATTTTATATATCGGAATAATCCGTTTTGTTATTAATCGACCTGGGAAGGGGAAAAGGATGACTGAAAGAAGAGAAATCTATTAGTTATTCATTAAGCTTTAATCTGATTCAATGACTAGAGTTAAACGAGGATATACAGCTCGGAGACGTCGAACAAAAATTCGTTTATTTGCATCAACCTTTAGAGGGGCTCATTCAAGACTTACTCGAACGATTACTCAACAGAAAATGAGAGCTTTGGTTTCCTCTCATCGAGATAGAGGCAGACAAAAGAGGGATTTTCGTCGTTTGTGGATCACTCGGATAAATGCAGTAACTCGTGAGAATAAGGTATTCCATAGTTATAGTAGATTAATACACAATCTGTACAAGAAGCAATTGCTTCTTAATCGTAAAATACTTGCGCAAATAGCTATCTCAAATAAGAATTGTCTTTACATGATTTCCAATAAGATTATCAAATAAAGGAGATTCAAAAGTAATATACAGGAATGATTGAAACAGAATTCCCCGGAGAATGAACTCCGGGAAGATATAGAATAAAAATAAATTAAGATAAGTAGTAGAAATGAACGAACATCTTTCAATAAAAAAAAATATTTCTTCTTCTACCCCATTTTTTGTTTCTTATATTATAACACAAGAATCAAATCTGGATTCTAGGCCTTTTCGAACCGAACAAAACATCAGAGCTTGAGTTCCAATTGGATTTTTGAGTCAATTGAGGAGTATACCTACTTATTTCTGGTTCTAGGACCAGTAGTTCTTGGGATCGACTCAGCTCTCTCAAATTGTTTCTCATTATTAAGAAAAGGTAACAAAGATAAAATACGAGCTTGTTTTATAGCAATAGTAATTAATCGTTGTTGTTTCAAGGTCAATCTATTCACTCGTCTAGATAATATTTTTCCTTGTTCACTAATAAATCGACTAATTAAACTCATGTTTCTATAATCGATTCGATCCCCCGATCCAATTGGGGGCAAACGCCTACGAAAAGATCGCTTGTATTTACGAAAAGGTTGCTTGGATTTATCCATGGTTTATTCCTTATCTCTAAAGTTCTATTTATTTATTCATTTCAGATCCAACCGAAATAGGCTTTGATTCATATATTATTTGATTCATATACTATATATCTATACACATGAAATAATATCTACATAAAATCGGGTTTGATTTGTATATATTATGTATATTATATATGTTAAGTTCTTACTCTTCCTGTCCTGTTCTTTGGAAAGATCGAACACATGATGTTTCCTTCGATCTATTTCTTGATTTCCCCATGAATCGTATGCTTATGACAATAGCGACAAAATTTTCTCAATTCTAATCGACTGGGTGTATTGTGGCGATTCTTTTGAGTAATATATCTAGAAATGCCTCGCGATTCCTTATTGACACTATTTCGGACACAACTGGTACATTCCAAAATAACTCTGACTCTGACATCTTTACCCTTGGCCATGAACCTCCTTTAGATTTTGGATCGACTTAACTTAACTCTTCTATTTTCGATCCGAACCGAAGAAGAAGAAAAAAAATCAATAGAAGTTACTAATTAGAAATTCCATTTCTAAACATTTCGTTGTAATTCTTCTTATTATCTTATCTAATTAATTTATTATCTAATTAATAGAATATGTATTAATATAGTATATATTAAGTTAAGTAATACAAAATAGAATAATAATTAAGTAATACAATTTCTTTCTAACTATCAATTATTTCTATTCTAAATCCCAATATTTCATTTAAGTATCTTCTTTCTATGTTATGATTTCGTGGAGCCTGCCCTAGACTGGATACACATTTGAATTTTATTTCTGTTTTCCCAAATTCGATCTTGGATCTACCGGATTTCTTATGAGGTTCAATACACTTTTTCTTTCTCTTTCCTTACTATCCTAAAGAATTGAAAGGGAGAGGCGAAATTTTAGTTACGTCATGTGGAATTCTATTTCTTCATTTCTTCGCATATCAATAACTAGAATGAAAAAAAGGGGAATGACAGGGCATCTGGGAATAAACGATTAATTTCTATCAATAGACCCGCTAAAGACCCAAACCATAGAGTAGTTAACACAGGTGCCACGGAGAGATATGTTTTTAGATCTCGCATTGAAAATCCTCCTTCTTTATTGTAATACATATATTGTCAGATGCTGTAGTTCAAGACAAGATCATTTTTATTTATTTTTACGCGGATTTCCTAACAAAAATGGATATGTACAATGAACCAATAGATGAGATTTCCCTGTCACTAAAAAAGAAAAAGATGACCCCTTCTTCCTGAGCATTACGGATAAATATTCATTCTTTTTTATACGTTAGGTTGGGTTTCAGATGTATATAATTCTTTTATTATATGAAACCAAAAACAAGAAATGACAAGAAAGTTCTATATAGATAGAGGAGAAAATAAAGATGTGGAAAACAAGACAGGTATTTTGTACAATGACACTGTACAACAATTTTTAAAAGGGATGTAGCGCAGCTTGGTAGCGCGTTTGTTTTGGGTACAAAATGTCACGGGTTCAAATCCTGTCATCCCTACCTATTACTTCTCCTATGGACAGTAACGAGAGATTAATTGAGATCGATTAAAATGGGGCATAATCTTTCATTTTTTGATACTATATGGTGGAAAAAAAAATTTTCTTTGAAAGCGCTCTTAGTTCAGTTCGGTAGAACGCGGGTCTCCAAAACCCGATGTCGTAGGTTCAAATCCTACAGAGCGTGATTCCGTCTATCTTATATATGTCGAATCACAATAAAATAACTTAACAAAACAAAGTTGAATTGCAACTGGAATTTGACCTCCTCCCTGTAGGAGGTCAATCAAAAA